ATAAACAGATGAAGTCAAGCATATAGAAGAGAAAGAGCGAAGAATTGAAAGAATGGTTCGGAACAAAGAAATGGAAGAACTAGAACCGTATGGATTTCCAAAGACTCCATGGATAGGAACTAAAAACGAGATATCGAAGTAGTTCTGATGATTCAGTATATCATCACTTCAATTCGGAGTTCTTAGTTACTTTGACCGGGTGGATCTTAGTGATGGAATAATAAGTAATAATTCATTGGTTGATTGTATCATTAACCATTTCTTTATTTTGGTGCGAGGAACTTACCATGAATCCACTGATTTCTGCCGCTTCCGTTATTGCTGCTGGATTGGCCGTAGGGCTTGCTTCTATTGGACCTGGAGTTGGTCAAGGTACTGCTGCGGGCCAAGCCGTAGAAGGTATCGCGAGACAACCAGAAGCAGAGGGTAAAATACGAGGTACTTTATTGCTTAGTCTGGCTTTTATGGAAGCTTTAACAATTTACGGACTGGTCGTGGCATTAGCGCTTTTATTTGCGAATCCTTTTGTTTAATCCTATTCTATAAACGTGAAAATACGTACTTCTTTTCTTATTTTATTGCCGTCGACTTACCGCTTGCTTCTTCGAATTATATCAAAACTTCACTCCACTTCTTCGTTGAGACAATACTCCGGGGAAGGTCTGATTTGAGGATGAGGAATTAGTAGATCCACTCGCTTTCTCACTTCCCGTCCTTAATTTAATGGAAACCCCTTTTGACTTTTAGGAAGCGTTGCAGGTATTTCGCAATTGACATGAAACCGGGGACCTAATAAGTATCTTATTGGGAACTTCAATTGAAATAAAATAATAATAAAGAATCCATTTTTGAAATTTGAAAATGATTTCAAATGAAATGAATATATTCATATTTAAAATAAGTCAATTAATAAAAAAAAAGAAATCAATAATAAAAAAACGGGACGAAGTAATACAAAAAGAACTCTGTTCGATTTTGTTAGTCCTATCTATAAGAGGAGAGCATATGAAAAATGTAACCGATTCTTTCGTTTCCTTGGGTTACTGGCCATCTGCCGGGAGTTTCGGGTTGAATACCGATATTTTAGCAACAAATCTAATAAATCTAAGTGTAGTGCTTGGTGTATTGATCTTTTTTGGAAAGGGAGTGTGTGCGAGTTGTGTATTTCAAGAATAGGCTGGATCCAACCGGCTGCACTTTCTTTTTTTTTTTATTTATTTATAAATAGGGAAGAAAGGTGCACGATCTCGACGAATTACTTCTGAATAAATTAAGAAATCATATGTAAGAACCATAGCATTTCGTGACTCATTGGTAAATCAACTTTGATTCTCTATCAACCAATAATGTGGGACCATTAACATGGTTAAAGCTAAACCGCCTGAAGTCCAGGCACAACATGGTACTCTTTCTACCACTACGTTAGTACGGAGATGGTTTCAAAATGAATAGTTGGCAATTTATCCGATATAGAACACTCATATCGATAAAATGATTTGAACCATTTACTGGAAAAATGGGTGTCTCGCCCTTTTTTTATCCAATGCTGAATCGACGACCTATGTATAAAATAAGAATAATTTTTTGGATTTGAAGAAAAAAAAAAACAACTTTGCTGACAATTACAGATTTTTTTTGTCTGGTCGGAAGAGTCCTCTGAATATTCTGGTCTTGTATCAGTTTCCATATCTTGGAATACGAACAGAGAAGAGAGGGTAGGCTCATTACATTAAAAGATATGGGAATGCTCATAACATAAGTAACTGAGCGTGAGAGCCAAATGAATCGAAAGATTCATGTTTGGTTCGGGAAGAGATCATGGAAGTGAAGTTGTGAAATGAATGGGAAAATAATCTACTTTCATTAAGTGATTTATTAGATAATCGAAAACAGAGGATTCTGAGTACTATTCGAAATTCAGAAGAACTACGCGGAGGAGCTATTGAGCAGCTCGAAAAAGCCCGGGCTCGCTTACGGAAAGTGGAAATGGAAGCAGATGAGTTTCGAGTGAATGGATACTCTGAGATAGAACGAGAAAAACAGAATTTGATTAATGCCACTTATGAGAATTTGGAACGATTAGAAAATTACAAAAATGAAACCATTCATTTTGAACAACAAAGAGCAATTAATCAGGTCCGACAGCGAGTTTTCCAACAAGCCTTACAAGGAGCTCTAGGAACTCTGAATAGTTGTTCGAACAGCGAGTTACATTTACGCACCATCAGTGCTAATATTGGCATGCTCGGGGCCATGAAAGAAATAACTGATTAGCCCTTTTACTGTAGGCATTATTTTTTTTTTTTTTCTCCCTTTGTTTCCGAAAAAGAATTAAGAGACACTAATGGTAACCATTCGAGCCGACGAAATTAGTAATATTATCCGTGAACGTATTGAACAATATAATCGAGAAGTCACGATTGTGAATACCGGCACCGTACTTCAAGTAGGCGATGGCATTGCTCGTATTCATGGTCTTGATGAAGTAATGGCAGGGGAA